TCAAATGTGGCATTGAGGGTTAAAGGATTAAACCCCTTTAAGAAATAAAGTTTGTCGGTCGGAATATGAATCAAACAGAAAGACCCTCTAACTATTTCCGTTGTCGATAGAACGAATCACACTTTTACCACTAAACTATACCCGCTACAATATGATTATTGTCTATGAATTTACTATTTGTCGAATAAGTGAATGGGACGTAACCAAGATGGGATTAGAATCATGAAAATTGCAGTAAGTGCTGACGTGTTCCGATGGGGGACTTAATGAAATAGACGAAGATTCGTTTAAATAACAAGTTATATCTTTTGCATGGGGAATCATTACTAACAGTCCCGGCTCGAAATAACCATTGAAGTCGGAACATAAACATAAGAATGAGTTGTGCAAGAATCCGTAGTTCCATTTTTTTTTTTTAACTTCTCCATTAATTCTTTTTCAAGTAAAGAAACGATTTCTCCCCCCCTCCCCGCAAAAAAGTGAGAGTTTGCATCTTATTTTTTTCGAGGTTACTCTTTTCTCTATTCATTTAACTGCCAAATTTTATGAATTTGGGTTTATTGTATCTAGTGAAAAATCAAAAATCATAGTATTCGTCTTTTTGCGGACTCAAGTGTTCAAACAAAGCTTTTCCCATGAGAAAAGAAATGTGTGTTTTTTCATTCCAGTAAGTCAATATCAATAAAATAAAAAAAGCAAAAAATAAAGAATCATAAGAAATGACAGGAGTGTCATAGGAATGGAAATAGCCTTTGTTACTGCCATAATAACAAGTATTTTCTTTTTTAAACCAGAAAAATCATTTGATCTATGATTCATTGGAACAAAACGAGGAATGGCCTGGCTAGAGACTGGCCAGGCCGGGGAATAAAAGAACCTTGATTTTCTCAATCTTTACTTCGCGCGTTACAAATGAACTGTCAATTTGTTATTGGGAGAGATGGCTGAGTGGACTAAAGCGGCGGATTGCTAATCCGTTGTACGGATTTTTCGTACCGAGGGTTCGAATCCCTCTCTCTCCGCCCCTTCCGATCACTTGAGATTTCTCATCTTTCGAATTCTAAAAAATCTTGATCCCTTCTTATCTTGGTTAAATGTATGGAATAGAGAAAATCTTAAGAAGATTAAGAAATCCAGGAACTAAAAACCTCCGATTTTTTTATTCCTCGCGTCCAGGATTACGTCCTGGATCATTAGATAGGAATCCGAAGATGAAGAGAGAAACAAAGAATATCACTACTGTGTAAACGAATAGTTTGAGTGTAAGCATTACACAATCTCCAAGATCTTTTTTGGTGGAAAGGAAATAGGGGAATAGATTCTCTATTTTTGTACCGCATATCCCATTTTGACACCAAGAAATTTCTTTCTATTCTAGAAAAGAAATCTAGAAAAGAAAGGGATTCATTTGTAATAAGATAAGATTTCCTTCGTTACCGAAATTCTTTTTAATACTAACAATTACGTATTGTGGGGGACCTTAATAAGGTATTTGACCTTTGGAGGGTCAGAATGAGAAAAAGGGGTGATCCAGATCCATCTCAGCTATCCAATTTCTATGTTTGAATCGAGAGTTCATAATGTAAGACTTATCTTGATCTTATCAAGATCAATTGTTAGAATTGATTTCTTTTTTTTTTTTTTTTTTCCTCGAATCAATCATGAATTTTTCTAGGACAGTATTCAAGATCTCATCGAAAACTTACAGCAGCTTGCCAAACAAGGGCTAAGAGAAAAAAGAGCACAGGTATGACTGGCATAATATCTACGATTGGATTGAAAAAAGCATAAGCCTCAGGTAATTTGGCGAAGAAAAAGCTACTCGAATGAAGGGTAGAATTAAGACAGATACAGATCAAACTAAAGGTTTTAGGCATAAGAAAAATTTTGCTCTTGGAGAGAATTTCATTATTATTGAGTTATTGATATAAGGGAAAAAATGAAGAAAGAAGATAGGCCAAACAAAAAAATTCTTCTTTTGCTTTGAACTCCCCCAATCAAAAATCTTTCAATTCTCAAATGAGAATAGAAAAAATCATACTTTTCTACAATATCTTAATTGATTTATATATAATGAGCAATAAATTCATTTTGATTCTACATCTATATGTGTAGAATTTTAGCAACAACCTATTCCATATATATATATATTGGGGCGGGAATTGACGAACAACCAATAGACATATAAGTGTTATTAGTGTCGAATGGAAATCTAAATGGGGCGTGGCCAAGCGGTAAGGCAGCGGGTTTTGGTCCCGTTACTCGGAGGTTCGAATCCTTCCGTCCCAGCCCCGATTCTATCGTAACAATGTTCTCTTTTTTTTAACAATCTTCTGTTTAAAAGTGTAATATTGGATACAACGCGGTCCCATCCCATCTTTTTTTCTGATTTCTAATGATTCAGAGAAGAATCAATCCTTTTTGGATTCCCACATGATGCATTGTGAGTCGAAATGCCTAAGATAAGTCTCTATCTTTCCTAAAGTGAATGAGGTGTTCAAAATGACTAATTTTAGGCGGATCCTGAATTTGAAACAGTAGGAGTTCTTGGTACTCATTTCATCACTGGACTTAAAGCTACTAAGTCTGGGGTGGAACAAAATAAAAAGAGAAAGAACGAATCGAATTGATTTGGACTCATTTGGCTGTATACCTATACAAGATAGCATCCCGTAAGAAGATCTTTTTTTGATTCGTTTTGACTATGATCCTCGTAAAATTGTGTAAATACGAGTTAATTAGCAAAGGAAGGTATCACTTTCAATATCTGTGTTATATGCATCGCATTAAAAAGAATGAAATTCAATATGGAACGGATGTATTTTCTTTGGACCTAATTGCTTTTATTTAAAATTCATTGGGCTCCAATGAATAATTGGAGATCGACGAAACGATGGGAGGAGATTCATACATTCTATTTCCATTCCATTATGGAATGGAAATAGAATTTCAGGAAAGATTCCTGAACCTGAAATAAACCAAAATCCGTATAAAATGAACCGCGTCCAGTCCATATGTATTCTTATTGTTCGATGTTAGTAACGCAGATATTTCGGTTTCGGTGAAATAGATTTGTGATCTCTTAAATATACACGATGACTTATGGTCACAATTCTTCGGTGTATCTGATGGATACGGAAAGAGCATACTCCTACGATTCTGATTTTCTCAATCAGATGATAGACTAACGACCTTAATATTATCTTATATAAGCCTTTCCTTTTTTATTCATTTCCATGAATCCAAACAAATTGGATTTGTTTCTCGACCCATTTATCTGGTTTAAATCGTTGATGATTCAATTGGAAAAGAAAGAAGGATTTCTCTTATGCTGATCAAATTTGTGTATCTTTCATTAATGAGATATCTGCTAAACCTTTTAATTACTTGTTTTGATTGTAGCGATTTGTTGATTTGATTGATTTAGAGATCAAACTCATTCTTTCCAGGAAAACTTATTTCTAATAATGATCATCCTGTCGAAGTAAGAAATTCTTGAAAGCTTTTTTTATGATTCCTTACCTTATAAATCTTAAATATTCGAAGAAGTGTGAGATTGGTTAATTTATTCTATCGAGTTACTTGTGACTTTTCTGGGTCATTAGAATAACTTATTTAGTTAATGAATCGTTTTATTTTGTTTCGGTATTGATGATTTAATTCAAGACTCTTCTTTAGCTTAGTTGTTCAAGAAAGAATTGGACCGTTCATGAGTGATTGTTCCGAACAATATGTTGAAGGTGTAGATATAAATAAGTCTTAAGCAGCGCATTCTTAGTGTTTTTTAGAAATGTGTGTTATTCATATGGTTGAATTGGCTTCTTGCTGAGACTTTCCCAGAGAAATAAATGTCTATTCGTCCATATAGAAAAAGGTATGGACTATTCTACTATGCACTGATGGAACCAATGACTATTCATGATTCCATATTGAATCAATTCCATACCGGTTCCAAGTTAGAGGTAGAGGAATGTTATGGTAAAACTTCGTTTGAAACGATGTGGTAGAAAGCAACGTGCGACTTGAAGGACAAGATCTGCTGTGGATTCTTGCACCCACCATTTCCATTTTATATATCAATGAAGATGCTCTTGACTCGACATAGTTTGTTCTATGCCACTAGGACCCAATTTTTGGGGGGATAGTACATGATGGAGCTCGAGCATAAATTCTTGATTCATTTATCAGAGGGAAGGATCTAGGGTTAGTGCCAGTCAATAAGTTGTTCCAACTTCGTAAGGATATCTTCGATGTAAAAATAAAAAATTCGAACAAGTTTCAAATCCAAAAGCAAAGCAAAAAAGTACAATTTGTCGGAATGGGTAAAACTTTTTCGATCAAAAGTGTATTGTATCATAGGGGAATCAATCATTTGTGTAATTGTTCAATAGAAAGAACAAAAGGTATGTTGCTGCCATTTTGAAACAATTAAGGATTACCGAAGTAATGTCTAAACCCAATGATTCAAAGCAAAGATAAAGGATACCGGAACAAGGAAACGCCACTTTCCGTTGTCTCAATAACTAGATCATAATGAGAAACGAGAATAGATTCTAGATAAGACAACAAAAAGAGGTTAGAGACGACTCAATAAATGTCTAAGGATTTACCTTCGATCTCTTTGATAATTACCCGACTTGAGTTATGAGTATGAATGAGATTTCTTTTTCAGTAAGGAAGAATAAAAAAATGACTCAAATCCTAATTAATTGATGATTTTTATGGATCCGTTTTTCACTCTATACAGAAATTCGAATCATTCTTTCTCGAGCCGTACGAGGGGAAAGCCTCCTATACGTTTCTAGGGGGGGTATTGTTCATGTATATCTATCCCGATGGGCTATCTATCGAATCGTTGTAATTGATGTTCGATCCCGAAGAGAAGGAAGAGATCTTTGTAAGGTGGGTTTTTACGATCCGATAAAAAAACAAACTTATTCAAATGTTCCTTCTATTCTATATTTCCTTGAGAAAGGTGCTCAACCTACACGAACTGTTCATGATATTTCAAAAAAAGCGGAAGTATTTAAGGAACTTCAAATTAATAAAACGAAATAAAATTTCTGAAATACAAAAAGGGAATATCTAGCTTTGTGTAATTTTTTCTCCACCGTTCCTTTTTTTCTTGCTCTATTCATATTTATTCACTATTGCTAACACACGATCCCATATCATATAACGACAAAAAATCTCTTCTATTGACATGAAACGAATAGAAAAAAAGATCGAGTGAATAGTAGTGCCAATCCAACACAAGTCCTTATTTTGTTTATGTTTAGGAATTTGTTTTTCAACATTCAATTCATATTGACAACGGTGTATCGGTCGATTTATAATAGGATCGTGGATGAATAAAAGGATCTATTGTTCTACGTCCCATAAGTTTGTTTCTTTCCTTCACTCAAATGATGGCTTCGACAGATTCGCTGTGACAGAAGAAGTCTCTTCTTAATTTCATTTCATGAAAAAATGATAAAAAAGGAATGTCCGTAAATTATCTCTATTTATCCGTGAATCTGTTGTATTTTCATCTGATCTGAACATTTTTACGTTTTTAATTGATCAACAAATGTTTCTTTTCGATTTGTTGCTGGTTCAATGTTTTGCTTGGGTAGAACAATCCAATCTCTTTGTTTTCTTTTTTTATTTAGATGGTATCTACATACCATATTTACACGGGTTGCTAACTCAACGGTAGAGTATTCGGCTTTTAAGTGCGGCTATGATCTTTTACACATTTGGATGAAGTAACGGATTCGTCCATACCATTGGTAGAGTTTGTAAGACCACGACTGATCCTGAAGGGGAATGAACGGAAAAAACAGCATGTCGTATCAATGGAGAGCTCTGGGAATATTTCATTCTTAACCAGGGCGGTACAAAATCTTGTTTTGATTTTTGTAACGGTACCAAATCAATTCACAGTTGGGTCGCGTGAATAAATGGATAGAGCCCTAAAGGCTCCAATGCTAAGGAAACCAAAAGCAACGAGCTTCGGTTCATAATTCGAATGATTACCCGCTCTAATTAGATGTTAAAAAAGGATTAGTGCCTAATGCGGGAAAGAATTCTCCTATGAGTAGATCATCGATTCCTTTTTTTTTCATGAATCCTAACTATTAACCATTCTTTCTCTATTATAGAGTATGGAGTGGAGACGAGTGTGTAGAAGAAACGGTATACTGATAAAGAGAATTTCTTCCAAAGTCAAAAGATCGATTGGGTTGCAAAAATAAAGGATTTCTAACCATCTCTTGTAACTATAATGAACACAAACAAATTGGATGGAAAGAGAGGATCCATTGCTTGGGATGTACTCCCCCTCTTCAGGGTATCTACTCTTTTTTACTATAATACCTTGTTCTGACCGTATCGCACTATGTATCATTTGATAATTCAAGAAATCCCTCGTGCCTTTGGTCCAAGGGGACCAAGTAGAATTTCAAATGGAGGAATTACAAGGATATTTCGAAATAGATAGATCTCGGCAACAATGCTTCATTTATCCGTTTCTATTTCAGGAGTATATCTACGCACTTGCTCATTATTATGCTTTAAATGGTTCGATTTTTTACGAAACTATGGAAAATTTAGGTTATGACAATAAATCCAGTTCACTAATTGTGAAACGTTTAATTACTCGAATGCATCGACAGAATCGTTTGATTATTTCGATTAATGATTCCAACCAAAATCGATTCATTGGGCACAACAAAAATTTGTATACTCAAACAGTATCAGAGGGCTTTGCAGTTATTATGGAAATTCCATTCTCGCTGCGATTAATATTTTCTTTAGAAGAAAAAGAAATAGCAAAATCTCCTAATTTACGATCTATCCATTCCATTTTTCCCTTTTTTGAGGACAAATTGTCACATTTAAATCATGTGTCACATATACTAATACCTCACCCCGTCCATCTGGAAATCTTGGTTCAAATACTTCACTCTTGTATCCAAGATGCTCCCTCTTTGCATTTATTGCGATTCTTTCTCCACGACTATCAGAATTCAAATAGTCTCCATGCTCCAAAGAAATCCATTTCCCTTTGTTCAAAAGAGAATCGAAGATTCTTTTTGTTCATATATAATTTTCATGTATATGAATGTGAATCGGTATTTGTTTTTCTCCGTAAACAATCTGATCATTTACGATCAACATCCTTTGGAACTGTTCTTGAGCGAACGCATTTTTATGGAAAAATAGAACATCTTGTAGTAGTGCTTCGTAATGATTTTCATAAGACCCTATGGTTGTTCAAGGACCCTTTTATGCATTATGTCAGATATCAAGGAAAATCCATTCTGGCTTCAAAGGGGACTCATCTTCGTATGAAGAAATGGAAATCTTACCTTGTCCGTTTTTGGCAATCTCATTTTTACTTGTGGTCTCAACCGGACAGGATCCATATAAACCAATTATACAATAATTCTTTCTATTTTCTGGGCTATCTTTCAAGTATACGACGAAATCCTTCGGTGGTAAGGAGTCAAATGTTAG